TTATTATTACTAATAAAAATTAAAAATCATGGTTCCAAAAAAATTTTTATTAAGTATATAAATGATCTATATATATATATAAATTTATCATATTAATATCTTATAAATATGGGTGGTATTAAATTATAGACCTAATAGTCTTATAATTAAAAGAAAAAATTATATATTAATAAATAATAAATTTATATATATATATATATTATTTATAAATATCTTATATAGTATAAATACTTAAAAATAATTAACTATGAAAAAATTATATAAAAATATAAAAATTAACAAATTAAATTATATAAAAATTAATATATATATATTAATCAATATTATATGAAATTTTTTTTATTAAAAAAAAAAAAAAAAATAGGGTAAACTTTTAAGGAGTATTGTACTTTAATAAATTAATAATTAATATAATTAACTTTATGAATTTAATTATAAAATTAAATAATTTAAAATTAAATATAAAAATAAAATTTTTAATTTTATACTTTGATGATTTTGTTTATAATATTATTTTATTCTAGTTAAATATTTTATTATTATTTTATTTTACATGTAAATTTTTGTATGAATTTTTATTAATTTTAAAAATTAATAATTTTTAATTTATTCGCAGTAATTAATATTAATTATAAAAGAAATTTTGAATTAGTAATAATATATAGTATTGGTAAAATTTGTGCCAGCTACTGCGGTTATACAAATGATGCAAATAAAAATTTTTAGTATTAGTTAAATTTTTGTTAAAATTAATTAATTTATATGTGAATTTATTAGGTGAAATTTTTAAATTTATTTATTATTAATTTAAAAATTAATTTAAGCTATAAAAATTTTATAATAAACTAGGATTAGATACCCTATTATTGAAATTAAATAAATAAAATACTTAAGTAGTATTAGTTATATTCTTAAAATTTAAAGAATTTGGCGGTGTTTTAGTCTATTTAGAGGAATCTGTTCTGTTATTGATAATCCACGTTGGACCTTACTTAAGTTTGTTTTCAATTTGTATATCGCCGTCATCAGAATATATTATAAAATTAATAATTTTCTGGATATTTCATTAAATAATATGTCAGGTCAAGGTGCAGTTTATGTTTAAGTAGAAATGGATTACAATAAATTTATTTATACGGATAATTTTTTGAAATAAAAATTTGAAGGTGGATTTAATAGTAATATAAAATAGATTATTTATATGATTATAGCTCTAAAACATGCACACATCGCCCGTCGCTCTCATTTTTAAAATGAGATAAGTCGTAACATAGTAGATGTACTGGAAAGTGTATCTAGAATGACAATTTAAAGCTTAATTAGTAAAGTATTTCATTTACATTGAAAAGAAATTTGTGCAAATCAATTTAAATTGATAATAATTATTTATTAATTTTATTTTTTTTTTAATTTTATTAATAAAAATAATTTTAAAATTTTTAGTTTTAGTAATTTATAATGAAATAATAATTTTTATTATAGTGTATTAGTATTTTAAAAGAATATTGAAATAATTTGAAAAATTTTTAATTTAAAAGAAAATTTAATTTATTGTACCTTGTGTATCAGGGTTTATTAAATAATAAATTATTATATTAATTTTTCTCGAATTTTAAAGATTTAATTATATATAAAAGTTATTGTAGAATAACTATTTTAAATATATAATTTGAAATGAAATGTTAATCGTTTTAAAATATATCTAGTTTTTTAAGAAATGAATTTAATTTAGTTTATTTATTTTATTTAATTAATTATTTTAATTAAATAAATATATAAAGTTATATTTTAAGGGATGAGCTTTAAAATAAATTTTTAAATTTTTTATAATTTTGTAATAAATATAAGCTTAAAAATAGCTAATATTAATAAATTTGTTATAATTTATTTTTTAGATAAAATTATTTATTTTAAATTAAATTATTTATTAAAATTTAAATTTTAATAATAAAAATTTAGTAATTATGATAAAATTAGTATATTAAATTTTATAGTGTAATTAATTTGTTAGGTTTTAATGAAGAATTCGGCAAATTAAATATATTCACCTGTTTATCAAAAACATGTCTTTTTGTATTTTATTTAAAGTCTAGCCTGCCCACTGAAATTTAAAGGGCCGCGGTATTTTGACCGTGCGAAGGTAGCATAATCAATAGTCTTTTAATTGAAGGCTGGTATGAATGGTTGAATGAGATATATACTGTTTTTTTAAAATTTATATAGAATTTTATTTTTTAATTAAAAAGTTAAAATAAAATTAAAGGACGAGAAGACCCTATAGATCTTTATTCTTATAAATTATAAATTATAAAGAATTTTAAAATTTATATTTTAAATAGAATTTTACTGGGGTGGTATTAAAATTTAATAAACTTTTATTTATTATTTACATTGATTTATGAATTTTAAGATCCTGTATTATGGATTATAAAATTAAGTTACCTTAGGGATAACAGCGTAATTTTTTTAGAGAGTTCATATCGATAAAAAAGATTGCGACCTCGATGTTGGATTAAGAGTTATTTTTAGGTGTAGAAGTTTAAAGTTTAGGTCTGTTCGACCTTTGAATTCTTACATGATCTGAGTTCAAACCGGCGTAAGCCAGGTTGGTTTCTATCCTTAATAAATTATTATATTGTAGTACGAAAGGACCTAATATAAAAAATATAATTTTATTAATTTTGAAAATTATTAAATTATTTTACTATTTTGGCAGATTAGTGCAATAAATTTAGAATTTATAAATATAATTTTTAATTATAAATAGTATTGTTTATATTTGATGGAATTATACCTTTAATTGGAAGATTATTATTAGTAATTTGTGTAATAGTAGGTGTTGCTTTTTTGACCCTATTAGAACGAAAAGTATTAGGTTATATTCAAATTCGAAAAGGGCCCAATAAAGTAGGGTTTAATGGATTATTACAACCTTTTAGTGATGCTGTAAAATTATTTACTAAGGAGCAAACATATCCTTTATTATCTAATTATATTTCTTATTATTTTTCACCCATTTTTTCTTTATTTTTATCTTTATTAATTTGAATATGTATTCCTTATTTAATTAAATTGTATTCTTTTAATTTAGGGGTTTTATTTTTTTTATGTTGTACAAGTTTAGGTGTTTATACTGTAATAATTGCAGGTTGATCTTCTAATTCTAACTACGCTTTATTAGGTGGGTTACGTGCTGTAGCTCAAACTATTTCTTATGAAGTTAGTTTAGCTTTAATTTTATTGAGTTTTATTTTTTTGATTGGTAACTATAATTTTTTAAATTTTTATTCTTATCAAAATTATGTTTGATTTATTTTTTTTTGTTTTCCTTTAGGATTAGTTTGATTAGCTTCTTGTTTAGCTGAAACTAATCGTACTCCTTTTGATTTTGCAGAAGGTGAATCAGAATTAGTATCTGGATTTAATGTTGAATATAGAAGAGGAGGATTTGCTTTAATTTTTTTAGCTGAATATTCAAGTATTTTATTTATAAGTATATTATTTGTTGTAATTTTTTTAGGAAGAGATATTTATAGATTTATATTTTTTTTAAAATTGACTTTTATTTCTTTTATCTTTATTTGGGTTCGTGGAACTTTACCACGATTTCGTTATGATAAATTAATATATTTAGCTTGAAAAAGTTTTTTACCTTTATCATTAAATTATTTATTTTTCTTTGTTGGTTTAAAAATTTTTTTTATTTCTTTATTATTTTAATGAATAATTTTTAGTATAAATTAATAGAAGATTTTACTTCTTTCTTATGTTTTCAAGACATATGCTATAAAAGCTTATTAATTTTTTTAATTTAATAATTTATCTCAGCTTTTAGCTAATAAAGGATTGATAATAAAATATGAAAAATATAAAACTGTTAAAATTTGTCCTGTTAAAATATAAGGGTCTTCTACTGGTCGTGCTCCAATTCAAGTTAATAAAGAAGCTACAATTACTATGTTTCAGTATAAAATTTGATTTAATGGATAAAATTGAAGTCCTCGAAACTTTCTAGAATGAGTAAATGGTAGAATTAATAAAATAGCAATTGATAATACTAAAGCAATTACTCCTCCTAATTTATTAGGAATTGAACGTAAAATTGCATACGCAAATAAAAAATATCATTCAGGTTGAATATGAACTGGAGTTACTAACGGATTAGCAGGAATAAAATTTTCTGGGTCTATTAATAAGTAATTAAATTTTCAAATAAAAGTAATTAAAATTCATAAAAATACAATAAAACCAAAAATGTCTTTATAAATAAAATAAGGATGAAAAGGAATTTTATCCACATTTCTATTTAATCCTAATGGATTATTTGATCCAGTTTGGTGAAGAAATAATAAATGAATTATTATTAACGCTAAAATAATAAATGGGAAAATAAAATGAAAAGTAAAAAATCGAGTTAATGTAGCGTTATCCACAGCAAATCCTCCTCAAATTCATTGTACTAAATCTATTCCTAAATAAGGCACAGCTGATAATAAATTAGTAATTACTGTTGCTCCTCAAAAAGATATTTGTCCTCATGGTAAAACATATCCTAAAAATCCAGTTGCTATTGTTAAAAATAAAATAATAACTCCTGTATTTCAAGTTATGTGATATAAATAAGATTCGTAATATACTCCACGTCCTACGTGAATAAATAAACAAGCGAAGAAAAATGATGCTCCATTTGCGTGACAAATTCGTAGGAATCATCCATTATTTACATCTCGACAAATGTGGTTTACTCTATTAAAAGCTGTTTCAATATCAGCTGCATAATGTATAGCTAAAAATAATCCAGTTAAAATTTGTAATATTAAACATAATCCTAATAATGAACCAAAATTTCATCAGGCGGAAATATTAGAAGGAGCAGGTAAATCAACTAATGCATTGTTAGCAATTCTAATTAATGGGTGTGTTTTTCGGATTGGTTTAAACATTAATTTATTGGTCGTAAAGGACCATAAAATTTTTTTGTAATTTTTACTGTTACTAATAAAGTTAAAAATAAATAGTTAATTAAAAGTAATGTAATTAAATTTGTTGGAAAGTTATATATTTTATTTAAAGATAAAATATTTTCATTAATTAAATTAATAGTTATAGAAAATTTTTCTATTTCTATATTTGAAATAAATTGTTCAATTAAAGATTTATCTAAAATAAAAAAAAATATAAATATAATTGTAATTATAAAAATTCTAAATAAAGATAAACTGAATGATATTGAAAATATTTCATTTGAAGATAAAGAAGTTACATAAATAAATAAAATTAATATACCACCTAGAAAAATTAAAAATAAAACATAAGAAAACCAAAAGGTTTTTACATAAATACCTGTAATTAAACAAGTTAAAAATGTTTGAATTAATAATATTAATCCTATTGATAAAGGATGTTTTATTTGTATAAAAATAAATCTTATAATTAAGCAAATTGTTATAATAATTAATTTTGTAATTTCAAGAAATAGTTTATTTAAAATATTAACTTTGGGAGTTAGTGATAAAGAAGTTTCTTTTTTCTTGAAGTTTAAAAAGAGAATCTCTTATTTTTAGTTTACAAGACTAATGTTTTTGTTAAACTATTTAAACAATTAATGGCAAATACATTTTTAATATTTTATTTATCAATAATTATATTTTTATTTGGTTGTATAGTATTTGTTTCAAACCGTAAACATTTATTATCAACTTTATTAAGACTTGAATATATAGTATTAAGATTATTTATTTTTTTATTTTTTTATTTAAATTTTATAAATTATGAAACTTATTTTAGTATGTTTTTTTTAACTTTTTGTGTTTGTGAAGGAGTTTTAGGTTTATCTATTTTAGTTTCTATAATTCGAACTCATGGTAATGATTATTTTCAAAGATTTTCTATTTTACAATGTTAAAGTTTATTATTATAATATTATTTATATTTCCTTTATCTTTTTTAAAAAATTCTTATTGAATGGTTCAAAATTTAATTTTTTTATTAACTTTTTTATTTATAATTAATTTAAGTTCTTTAAATTATTTTAATTATATTTCTTATTATTTTGGTTTAGACATAATTTCTTATGGTTTAATTTTATTAAGTTTTTGAATTTGTGGATTAATATTAATAGCTAGAGAAAAAGTATTTTTTAGAAATAATTATGAAAAATTATTTATTTTTATAATTTTATTTTTGTTATTTATATTAGTATTAACTTTTAGTTCTATAAGTATATTTATATTTTATTTATTTTTTGAAGCAAGATTAATTCCTACGTTATTTTTAATTTTAGGGTGAGGGTATCAACCAGAGCGTTTACAAGCAGGAGTTTATTTGTTGTTTTATACTTTATTAGCCTCTTTACCTTTATTAATTGGTATTTTTTATGTTTTAAATTTTATAAATACTTTGTCTTTTACGTTATTATTAAATCAAAGATTTTTTAATATAAATTTATTATATTTATCTTTAATTATTGCTTTTTTAGTTAAAATACCTATATTTTTAGTGCATTTATGATTACCTAAGGCTCATGTTGAAGCTCCTGTATCTGGTTCTATAATTTTAGCAGGAATTTTATTAAAGCTTGGAGGTTATGGTTTATTACGAATATTTACTTTATTACAAATTTCAGGGGTTAAATATAATTATTGATGAATCAGAATTAGTTTAGTTGGAGGAGTATTAATTAGTTTAGTTTGTTTACGACAAACAGATTTAAAGGCTTTAATTGCATATTCTTCAGTTGCTCATATAGGAATTGTTTTAAGAGGTTTATTAACTATAACTTATTGGGGATTAACGGGTTCTTATGCTTTAATGATTGCTCACGGATTATGCTCTTCTGGATTATTTTGTTTAGCAAATATTTCTTATGAACGAATAGGAAGTCGAAGTTTATTAATTAATAAGGGGTTATTAAATTTTATACCTACTTTAAGATTATGATGATTTTTGTTATGTTCAGGTAATATAGCTGCTCCTCCTACATTAAATTTATTAGGAGAAATTTCATTATTAAATAGAATCGTTAGATGATCCTGAATTTCAATAATTATGCTATCTTTTTTATCTTTTTTTAGAGCTGCTTATTCTTTGTACTTATTTGCTTATAGCCAACACGGTAAAATTTATTCAGGAGTTTATTTTTTTTCTGTTGGAAATATCCGAGAATTTTTATTATTAATATTACATTGATTACCTTTGAATTTATTAATTTTAAAGAGTAATTTTTGTATATTATGAATTTATTTAAATAGTTTAAAAAAAATATTGATTTGTGGTGTCAATGATATGAAACTTTCATTTTAGATCGTGAATTATTTAATTAATTATTGTAAAATTAGTTTTTATTTTTTAATTTCTATTAGATTTTCTTTATTTTTAATTAGATTGAAGTTTTTATTAACCGATTTAGTTTATTTTATCGAATGAGATATTTTAAGTCTTCAATCTATATCAATTGTGATAACCTTTTTATTTGATTGAATAAGTTTAATATTTATGTCTTTTGTTTTGTTGATTTCTTCTTTAGTTATTTTTTATAGAAATCAATATATAGAAGAAGATTACAATATTAATCGGTTTATTTTATTAGTATTAATATTTGTTATATCAATAATAATATTAATTATTAGTCCTAATTTAATTAGAATTTTATTAGGTTGAGATGGGCTAGGATTAGTTTCTTACTGTTTAGTTATTTACTTTCAAAATGTAAAATCATATAATGCCGGTATGTTAACTGCTCTTTCTAATCGAATTGGAGATGTAGCCTTATTATTAGCTATTGCTTGAATATTAAATTATGGAAGTTGAAATTATATTTTTTATTTAGATATAATAAAAAATAATAGTGAAATAATAATTATTGGTGGGTTAGTTATGTTAGCTGCTATAACAAAAAGAGCACAAATTCCTTTCTCTTCCTGATTACCTGCAGCTATAGCTGCACCCACACCAGTTTCAGCTTTAGTTCATTCTTCAACTTTAGTAACGGCTGGGGTTTATTTATTAATTCGTTTTAATGAGTTATTAATAAATTGATGAATATCTCAATTTTTATTATTAGTTTCTGGGTTAACTATGTTTATAGCGGGGTTAGGGGCAAATTTTGAATTTGATTTAAAAAAAATTATTGCTCTCTCAACTCTTAGTCAATTAGGTTTAATAATAAGAATTTTATCAATAGGATTTTATAAATTAGCTTTTTTTCATCTATTAACTCATGCATTATTTAAAGCTTTATTGTTTATATGTGCTGGTTCTATTATTCATAATATGAAAAATTCTCAAGATATTCGAATAATAGGAAGTTTAAGAATAAGTATACCTCTTACTTGTAGATGCTTTAATGTTGCAAATTTAGCTTTATGTGGGATACCTTTTTTGGCAGGATTTTATTCAAAGGATTTAATTTTAGAAACAGTTATGTTATCATATGTGAATAGTTTTTCTTTTTTTCTTTTTTTTTTTAGTACTGGCCTAACAGTATGTTATTCCTTTCGATTAGTTTATTATTCAATAACAGGTGATTTCAATAGAAGCGTTTTACATCCATTAAATGATAGTGGATGAACTATATTATTTAGAATTTTTTTTCTAATAGTAATGGCAGTTATTGGAGGAAGTATACTAATATGATTAATATTTTTAAATCCTAGAATAATTTGTTTGCCTTTAGAAATAAAGTTATTAACTTTATTTGTTTGTATTACTGGGGGTTTAGTTGGTTATTTTATGAGAAACGTAAGTTTATTTTTTACTAATAAAGCTTTATATTATTATAATTTTACTAGATTTGTGGGTTCAATATGATTTATACCTGTAATTTCTACATTAGGGGTAATTAATCTACCATTAAAATTAGGATTATATTCTTATAAAAGTTTTGATCAAGGTTGAAGAGAATTTTTTGGGGGTCAAATATTATATAATCAATTAAAAAATTATTCTTTATATTTACAAGAATTTCAAAATAATAGATTAAAAATTTATTTATTAAGTTATATATTATGATTTATTATTTTATTAATATTAATTGTATTAGTTAATTAGATTTAAATAGCTTACATTTAGAGCATGACACTGAAGATGTTAGGGTGATTATTTTAATCTTTAAATATTTATAAAAAATAAATTTTTATTTTTACATTGAAAATGTAATGTTTTTTTTTAAACTATATAAATTTTGAAATATGTTGATCAAGAAAAAGCTGCTAACTTTTATCTTTAATGGTTTAATTCCATTTATATTTCTTTAATTGGAATTATAAAAATTCAATTTTATCATTAACAGTGATATACCTCTTTTTGGTTTCAATTAATAAGGTAAATTGAATAATTCAATACTTTTTAAATGCAAATTAAATGTTATAATTAACTATTACCCTAAAATATGGGTGAATTTCACCTAAGATTAGGCCGAAACTAATTGCAATAAATCGCTTCATATTTATTCATTTCATTCTAATGCTCCTTGATTTCATTCATGATATAATCCAATTAGTAAAATAAAAATGAAAAATAATCTAGTAACTGTTCAATTAATTAAATTTGAAGTTTTAATAATTATAATTATAGGTAGTAATAAAGCAATTTCGACATCAAAAATTAAGAAAATAATAGCAATTAAAAAAAATCGTAATGAAAAAGGTAATCGTGAAGAATTTATTGGATCAAATCCACATTCAAATGGTGAACATTTTTCTCGGTCTAATAAAGTTTTTTTTGATAATAATGTAGCTAGTATTATTACGATAATAGTAATAATAAAAATAATTAATGTTATTGTTGAAATTAATAATATTATTTATACTAAATTTATTTAGTCCTTGTGATTGGAAGTCACACATACAATTATATACTTTATAAATATCTACCTCATCAATAAATTGAAATATATAAGAACAATCAAACTACATCAACAAAATGTCAATATCAAGCAGCGGCTTCAAATCCGAAATGGTGATTTTTAGAAAAATGATAATTAATATGACGTAAAAAACAAATTAATAAAAAAGTTGTTCCAATTAAAACATGAAGTCCATGAAATCCTGTTGCTATATAAAAAGTTGATCCATATACGGCATCAGCAATAGTAAAAGGAGCTTCAATATATTCATAAGCTTGAAGAATAGAAAAGTAAACACCTAGAATAATAGTGAAAAATAATCCTTGAGTAGCTTGTGAATGATTACTTTCTATTAAGGCATGGTGTGCTCATGTTACTGTTACACCTGAGGCTAATAAAATTGCTGTATTTAATAAAGGAATTTGAAATGGGTTAAAAGCTAAAATTCCTACTGGTGGTCATGTTATTCCTAATTCAATTGTTGGGGATAAACTACTATGAAAAAATGCTCAAAAAAAAGAAATAAAGAAAAAAATTTCTGAAACAATAAATAAAATTATTCCTCATCGTAATCCAATTGTTACAGTAAAAGTATGTAATCCTTGAAAAGTCCCTTCACGAGAGATATCTCGTCATCATTGATATATAGTTAAAATAGTAATGATATTTCCTAAAATAAATAATGTTATTGTATATTGGTGGAATCATTGTACTAATCCAGAAACTGTAGTTATTGCACCAATTGCTCCTGTTAAAGGTCATGGTCTATAATCTACTAAATGAAAGGGGTGATTTGCATGTGTTGACATTAATTAACTTCTCTAGAATATAAAGTTCTTAAAACAGCAAATACATAAGATTGAATAATAGCTACGGCTGATTCTAAAACTAATAATGCAATTTGTGTGATTAAAATTAAAGATAAAATTAAATAATTTGAAGTTATTGGTCCTGTATTTCCTAATAATGTTAATAATAAATGACCAGCAATTATATTGGCTGTTAATCGAACAGCTAAAGTTCCTGGTCGAATAATATTACTAATAGTTTCAATACATACTATAAAAGGTATTAAAACTGGGGGTGTACCTTGAGGTACTAAATGAGCAAATATATGTTGAGTATGATTAATTCACCCATATAATATAAAACTTAATCATAAAGGAAAAGCTAAAGCTAAAGTTAATGTTAAATGACTAGTACTAGTAAAAATATAAGGGAATAATCCTAAAAAATTATTAAATATAATTAAAGAAAATAATGAAATAAATATTAATGTTCTTCCATTATGACCGGATGGTCCTAATAATGTTTTAAATTCTTTATGAAGAGTAATTAAAATATTATTTCAAACAACTTGAAATCGATTTGGTATTAATCAAAATGATACTGGAATTAATAATAATCCTAAAAAAGTTCTTAATCAATTTAAAGATAAATTTAAAATAGTTGTTGAAGGGTCAAAAACAGAGAATAAGTTTGTTATCATTTTCAGTTTAATTTATTAAATTTGATATTTAATGATTGAGGTGTTTTTAAAGGAGTATAAAAAAAACAAAAGTAGTTTAAAATATTAAAAACTACTAATGTAACTGAAAAAATTAAAAATAAAATTAATCAATTAATGGGGGCTATTTGTGGAATTAAAAAATATTAGATTAAAACTAATTTTTTTAGTTTGACATACTAAGGTTTTTATAAAACTAATTTTTTACCTTTATATCATTAGAAGTAAGTGCTAATTTACTATTATATGATTTAAGAGATCATTACTTGCTTTCAGTCATCTAATGAATTAGTTATAGAAGTAATTCATTTAATAAAGAAATTTATAGGAATTCTTTCAATTACAATTGGTATAAAACTATGATTTGCTCCACAAATTTCTGAACATTGACCAAAAAATAATCCAGGTCGATTAATTAAAAAATTAAGTTGATTTAGTCGGCCTGGTGTAGCATCAACCTTTACTCCTAATGAAGGTACAGTTCATGAATGAAGAACATCAGTTGCTGTAACTAAAATTCGAATTTGATTATTTATTGGTAAAACTACTCGGTTATCAACATCTAGTAATCGAAATCCATTTGTTTCTAATTCATTTGTAGGCACTATATATGAATCAAACTCTAAATTTAGAAAATCAGAATATTCATAGCTTCAATATCATTGATGTCCAATTGATTTTAATGTAATTGAAGGTGTGTTAATTTCGTCTATTAAATATAATAATCGTAATGAAGGAAAAGCAATAAATATTAAAATAATAGCGGGCAATACAGTTCAAATAATTTCAATTGTTTGACCGTGTAATAAATATCGATTAGTAAATTTGTTAAATATTAATATTCCTATAATATATCCCACTAAAATTGTAATTATTGTTAAAATTAATAAAGTATGATCATGAAAAAAGTTTAATTGTTCTATTAAAGGGGAAGAACTATCTTGTAATCCTAAATTCGCTCATGTTGCCATTTTTCTAACAAAAGATAAAATCTTTATATATGAAGCTTAAATTCATTGCACTAATCTGCCATATTAGAAATTATTAGTTAATAAAGGAAGTTCTGCATATGTATGTTCAGCAGGCGGAAGAGTATGATATCATTCAATAGATGAAGATAATTGTATTGGGAATGCAGGTGTTCGTTGAGTAATTATACTTTCTCAAATAATAAATAAAAAATATAAAATACCAAATAATGAAATTGTTCTTCCTAAAGAAGATACAATATTTCATGTTAAATAACTATCGGGGAAATCTGAGTATCGTCGGGGTATCCCGGCTAATCCTAAAAAATGTTGAGGGAAAAAAGTTAAATTTACTCCTAAAAATATAATTGAAAATTGAATTTTTAATCAAGTAGGGTTTATTGTTAATCCAGTTAATAATGGGTATCAATGAATAAATCCTGCTATAATTGCAAATACAGCTCCCATAGATAATACATAGTGAAAGTGAGCAACTACATAATATGTATCATGTAAAACAATATCAATTGATGAATTTGCTAATACTACTCCTGTTAAACCCCCGACTGTAAATAAAAATACAAACCCGAAAGATCAAAGTATTGCAGGAGTATAAGTTAATTGTGTTCCGTGTATTGTTGCTAATCATCTAAAAATTTTAATACCTGTAGGAACAGCAATAATTATTGTAGCGGAAGTAAAGTAAGCCCGAGTATCAACGTCTATTCCTACTGTAAATATATGATGAGCTCAAACAATAAATCCTAATAATCCAATTGCAAGTATAGCATAAATTATTCCTAAATTTCCAAATGTTTCCTTCTTTCCACTTTCTTGAGTAATAATATGTGAAATTATTCCAAATCCAGGTAAAATTAAAATATAAACTTCTGGGTGTCCAAAGAATCAAAATAAGTGTTGGTATAAGATAGGATCTCCTCCTCCAGCTGGGTCAAAGAAAGAAGTATTTAAGTTTCGATCAGTTAATAATATAGTAATTGCTCCGGCTAATACAGGTAGAGATAAAAGTAATAAGACTGCAGTAATTACTACAGATCATACAAATAAGGGTATTCGATCTAATGTAATTCCGGGGGATCGTATATTAATTACAGTAGTAATAAAATTTACAGCTCCTAAAATTGAAGAAATTCCTGCTAAATGAAGAGAAAAAATTGCTAAATCTACTGAAGCACCTGCATGGGCAATACCAGAAGATAAAGGGGGATAAACTGTTCAACCAGTTCCGGCTCCATTTTCTACTATACTTCTAGAAATTAAAAGTGTAAGAGAAGGAGGTAATATTCAAAAACTTATATTATTTATTCGAGGAAAAGCTATATCAGGAGCTCCTAATATTAATGGTACTAATCAATTTCCAAATCCTCCAATTATAATAGGTATAACTATAAAAAAAATTATAATAAATGCGTGAGCTGTAACAATAACATTATAAATTTGATCGTCTCCAATAAATGCCCCGGGGTGCCCTAATTCAGCTCGAATTAGAATTCTTAAAGATGTTCCTACTATCCCTGCTCAAGCTCCAAAAATAAAATATAATGTACCAATATCCTTATGATTTGTTGAAAATAATCATTGTCGCGATTAAATGGCTGAAGTTTAGGCAATAAATTGTAAATTTATTTATGGGAAATATTCTCTTTAATCAGGCTTTATAGTCAATAATGATATTAGACTGCAATTCTAAAGGAATAATTTAATTTATTAAAGCTTAAGAATTAAAAGATTAATACAAATATTTTCAGCTTTGAAGGCTATTAGTTTAATTAACTTAAATTCTTATATAATTATATAAATTATAGAAATTATTACTAACCCTCCAATTGAAATAAAATTTAAAATCAGTCTAATAGATGTTATTTTAATATTAAAATTATTTTTTAATAGTCAAGAATTTTTTTGAAAATTTAGCATAAAAATTCTGTAAGATAAACGAAGATAAAAATATAAAGTAATTAAAGTCAAACAAACTCTAATTGTTAGTAAAAATAATTGATTTATTGATGTTAAGTTTTGAATTACTAATCATTTAGGTAAAAATCCTAAAAAAGGAGGAAGTCCTCCTAACGATAGTAAATTTAAAAAAATTAATAGTTTTAAAATTGGATTTATTATTGAAATATTAAAAATTTGATTAAAATAAAACAATTTAAAATTATTAAATATTAAAACAATAGAAAAAGATAAAATTGAATATATTAAAAAGTAAGTAATTCATAGTATTTCATTATTTATTATAGCTAATAATATTCAACCTAAGTGATTAATTGAAGAAAAAGCTATTAATTTTCGAATAGATACTTGATTTAATCCTCCTAACGAACCAATTAATATTGACAAAATAATTGAAATTATAAAAAAATTATACATAAAATTATATGAAATTAGTATTAAAGGAGCAATTTTTTGTCAAGTTATTAAAATTAATCCATTAATTCAGGATAACCCTTCTATAACTTCAGGGAATCAAAAATGAAAAGGAGCAGCTCCTCTTTTTAGCAATAAAGTTGATAAAATTAAAATTTCATTAAATTTATTAAATAAAGAAAAATTATTATTATATAAAAATATAAGTATAATAATAGCAAATATTAGAATAGAGGAAGCAAAAGCTTGAGTTAAAAAATATTTTAAAGAACTTTCTGACGTTAATAAATTTTTTTTACTATCATTTATTAGGGGGATAAAAGATAATAAATTAATTTCTAGTCCTATTCAAGCTCCTAATCACGAATTTGAGGAAATTGTAATTAATGTTCCAAAAATTAGTATAATTAAAAAAATGTTATTAGAAATTTTTTTGATTAAAAAGAAAAGGATTATAACCTTTATAAGTGGGGTATGAACCCAATAGCTTAATTAGCTTATCTTTTTATATTTTAGTGTATGATGCACAAAAGATTTTGATTCTTTTAGAAACAGTTTAATTCTGTTAAATATAATGAATGAAATATTAAATTTCATGATTTACCCTATCAAGGTAATCCTTTTTATCAGGCAATTCATT